TTAATTGGATTGAGCCTTGGTATGGAAACTTAACAAGTGATAACTTTCAAATTCAGAGAAACCCTGGAATTAAAAATGGGCAATCCTGAGCCAAATCCTATTTTACGAAAACAAATAAGGGTTCAGAAGAAAGCGAGAATAAAAAAAGGATAGGTGCAGAGACTCAATGGAAGCTGTTCTAACAAGTGGGGTTGACTTCTTTACGTTATTACATTAACGTAATCCTTATATCAAAACTACAGAAAGGATAAACCTATATACATACGTATATGTACTGAAATCCTATCTCAAATGATTAATGACGACCCGAATCTTTATTTATTTATATTTCTATAAATAATAAATAAAAATCGAAAGAGTTGTTGTGAATCGATCCAAATTGAAGAAAGAATCGAATATTTATTAATAAAATTTATCGTACGAGAATAAAGATAGAGTCCCATTCCACACGTCAATACCGACAAGAATGAAATTTATAGGAAGAGGAAAATCCGTCGACTTTAGAAATCGTGAGGGTTCGAGTCCCTCTATCCCCAAAAAGGCCCGTTTGATTCCCCAATTATTTATCCGATCCGCTCTTTTCATTTCGTTAGCGGTTTAAAATTCGTTATGTTTTTCAATCATTCTACTCTTTTACAAATGGATCTGATTGTGGAAATTTTTTTTTTTTTCTTATTACAATATTTGTGATATATATGATACGCGTACAAATGAACATCTTTGAGGAAGGTATCCCCACTTCCAATTTGAATGATTAACAATACATATCATTTCTTGTACTGTATTAAAACTTATAAAGTTTTCTTTTTGAAGATCCAAGAAATTACAAGGTCTGGATAAAGCTTTGTAAGACTTTTTTTGTCTTTTTAATTGACATAAACTCAAGTTATCTATTAAAATAAGGACGATGCACGGATAATGGTCGGGATAGCTCAGCTGGTAGAGCAGAGGACTGAAAATCCTCGTGTCACCAGTTCAAATCTGGTTCCTGGCACATGATTTATTTGTATGAGTATCCGTTTTACAAATGAATTGATATGGGTCAACATACATATTCATTACTAGTCTATATCATAATAGATACTTATCTATCTAGGTGTCTGAGAATATACCCTTTCTAGAATTATAGAATAGATGCTAGAATTATAGAATAGATGGGTAAAGAGTATGTCTATAAAATCTGTAAAATAAAAAAAATTAGATTTGACTTCCTTTTCTTTTTTATTTGTTCATACGGTGCCTCTTACCGTTCAAAAACAATGTTAATACTTTAGATATTTAATACTTCATACATATTAAAATAGAAAGGTTAAATTAATTGGTTGAAAGACTCAAAGGTATAGTCTCGCGGAGTTGAAAGGTGGGAATAACCAAGATTCATTTCAGATACAGTACAAATAAAATCCAAGCCCTCCTCTCATTTCGTTGTCTTTTCTTTTCATATTCTATTTCTTCATTTCCTCCTATGTGACTTTGTCGAACTCATTTAAGTTTTGTGCGTGGTACATAGTTCATGATGCGAAACTCTTTTAGGTCATCCTAATACTAATTGTATTTTTTTAATTGTCTTGTTTTTTTTTATTTATCCTTTTTATTTCTATTTTTATATATTATATATTTATTTATTTGAATAGAAACAATTTTTTTTTATTCTATTTATTTTGTATTATTTATTTGTATTTGATTTATATTTTATTTCGTTTTATTTAGCCCATTTAGAATAGAATGCGAATGAGACTTCCATTACGCTCTTTGGTCTATAAGAGAACGTACAAACATTATTTGAATACCTGGAGTTGTAGAAGTGAAAATTAGTTTCTTATTTTATTATTTATATTTAATGAGCATCCTGTATTTCATAAAAATTCGGGGCAATATAATCCTTACGTAAGGGCCATCCTATCCAACTTTCGGGCATTAAGATACGTTTCAGACGTGGATGATTATCATAAAAGATTCCCAACATATCATAAGATTCCCTTTCTTGAAAATCCGCACTTTTCCAAACCCAGAAAACAGACGGAATTCTAGGATTCCACCTTGGGGCAAATACTTTTATACATACCTCTTCTGGTTGATCTATACCATAAGCTATTCTCGTAAGATGATACACACTAGCTAACAGTCCGCCCGGTGCTACATCATAGGCACATTGGGAACGTAAATAATTGTAACCATATACATATAAAATGACAGCAATGGAATGCCAATCCCCAGGCTTTATTTGTAAAGTCTCTATTCCTTGGTAGTCGAAGCCCAAAGATCTATGAACTAACCCATGTTTGGCTAGCCAAGCAGACAAACGACCTTGCATCTTTTTTATCTCCCCCACATTTTGATTTGTATAAAACTTTTATTTGTCTCTATAAGTTAAGTATTTCACATTTACGATGAAATTTATGAAAATTATTGTTTGTTATTATGTAAAAAAATGTGAAAAAAAAAAAATCCTGCCTAATTCACTAATTCGGGGGAAGATACTGAACTCTTGTTGTATTTG